TTTTTTATTATTTTATGTAAAATTTATTAAGAATGGTTAAAAAAAAATGGGGGAGGTTAATTTTTAATTGTTTGAGTTTGTATATTTATTTGCGCGCGTGTGTGTATATATATATATATTAAATATTTAATTAATTAATATAAATAAATATTAAATTAAATATTTAATTAATTAATATATTAATAATAAATTAATTTTTTTCTTATATTAATATAACTATATTAATTTATTGTTATTTAATTAGATTAATATCTGATTTATAATTATATTAATTTTTAATATAAATATTATTAGAAAAAAAATAAGAGAAGTATTAAAAATTTATTAATGTCTATTATACATTTAACATAAAAAAAAAAAAAAAAAAATCTATGTGAAAAATTTTGTGATTAAATAAATTATTTATGTTTTAATAATTTTATTATAAATTTATTTTACATATAAATTTTAGTATAAAATTTTAATTATTTTAAAAATAATTATTTATATGGGTAGTAATTAATATTAAAAATTTAAGAAATTAAGATTTAGTAATATAAAAATTAATAACTAATTTTGTGCCAGCAGTTGCGGTTATACAAAAATTAAATTAAATTGTTTCAGTTTATAATAAATAATATTAAATTAAAATAAATATTAAATTATTAGGTGAAATTATAATTTAATTAAATTTTATATTTAAATTATGATTTAATAAATTTTAATATAAACTAGGATTAGATACCCTATTATTAAAAATTATTTATAATACTAAAATAGTAAATGATTATTTATTGAAACTTGAATAATATGGCGGTATTTTAGTTCATTTAGAGGAATCTGTCTAATAATTGATAATCCACGAATAAATTTACTTAATTTAGTATTTTGTATATCATTGTTAAAAAAATATTTTTAAATAAATTTAATATTTAAATTTTTATATTTAAAATTAATTCAGATCAAGATGCAGATTATAATTAAGAATATGATGGATTACAATAAACATATTTAAATGAATAGTATTATTAAAAAATATACTTAAAAGTGGATTTAAATGTAATTTTAATTAGTTTATTAAAATGATTATAAATTAAAATATGTACATATTGCCCGTCACTTTCATTTAAAAGTTGAAATAAGTCGTAACAAAGTAGATGTACTGGAAAGTGTATCTAGAAAGAACAAATTAGAGCTTGTTAAGTATTTCATTTACATTGAAAAGAAATTAAAATTTAATTAATTTGAGGGGGTAATTTAATAAGATTAAAGTTAATAAAAGAAATTTTGAAATTAAAAATATATAATGGGGGTTAAAGTATTTTTAATAGAAAAAATTTAAAATTTTATAGTTAATTAGTATTGTAAAGAAAAATTTAAATAGTTGAAATATTAATTAAAGTAAAAGTAAATTTTATTTATTGTATCTTGTGTATCAGAGTTTATTTAGTAAAATTTTTATTTAAAAAATTCTCGAATTTAGAAGAGTTAATTAGTTAATAAAGTTATTGTGACATAATTATTTTAAATAACTATTTGGAAATGAAACGTTAATCGTTTTTAAATATATCTAGTTATTCTAGAAAAAAATTTAATTTTAAATTTAAATAATTTTATAATTAATTATTTTAATTATAAAAATTTAAAATTTAATATTTTAGGGGATAAGCTTTAAATTAAAAATTTATAATTTTTATAATTTTATTAAAATTTTTAAAATTTATATTGTTTAAAAATTATAATTTGTTATAAAAAATTTTAATAAAATTAAAATTTAAAATTATATTTAATTTTTTATAGAAAAATTATTTATAGTAATAAAAAATAAGAAATAATGATAAAATTAGTATATTATAGTAAAATTAAGTTAAATTTAATTAAAATTAAATTAAAGGAATTCGGCAAAAATTTATATTCACTTGTTTATCAAAAACATGTCTTTTTGGTTTATAATTTAAAGTCTAATCTGCCCACTGAAATAATTTAAAGGGCTGCAGTATATTGACTGTACAAAGGTAGCATAATCATTAGTCTTTTAATTGAAGACTTGTATGAATGATTTGATGAAATATAATCTGTCTCTAATTTATTAGTAAAATTTAATATTTTAGTAAAAAAGCTAAAATTTAATTAAAAGACGAGAAGACCCTATAGAGTTTTATATTTTATTTAATATTAATAAAATATAAAATTAATTATTAATATAAAATAAAATATTTTATTGGGGTGATAAAAAAATTAAATAAACTTTTTATAAAAATATACATAGATAAATGATTTAATGATCCATAATTTGTGATTAAAAGAAAAAATTACCTTAGGGATAACAGCGTAATATTTTTTTTTAGTACAAATAAAAAAAAAAGTTTGCGACCTCGATGTTGGATTAAGATAAAAATTAAATGCAAAAGTTTAAATTTTTGATCTGTTCGATCATTAAAATCTTACATGATCTGAGTTCAAACCGGTGTAAGCCAGGTTGGTTTCTATCTTTAATTAGTTATAATATTTTAGTACGAAAGGATCAAATATGAAAAATAATTTTAATATAATGAATTTTATTAATTTTTGTCTAACTATTTTGGCAGAAAATTGTAATGATTTTAGAAGTCATAAATATATATAGACATATATTATATATAAGTAGTATATGATATATATGGATGTCGTTAATATTGTGGTTGGTTTAGTTATTTTAATTATTGGTTTATTAATTGGTGTGGCTTTTTTAACATTAATGGAGCGTAAAGTTTTAGGTTATATTCAAATTCGTAAAGGCCCTAATAAAATAGGTTATATGGGTGTTTTACAGCCTTTTTGTGATGCAATTAAATTATTTTCTAAGGAGCAGATTTATTTAAATTATTCTAATTATTTAGTTTATTATTTTTCTCCCATTATAAGATTTATTTTATCTTTAATAGTTTGAATTTTAATTCCTTATACATTTAATATGATTATATTTAACTTAGGTTTGTTATTTTTTTTTTGTTGTACTAGAATGGGGGTTTATAGAGTAATAGTTGCAGGATGATCTTCTAATTCAAATTATTCATTATTAGGTGGTTTACGTTCAGTTGCTCAAACAATTTCTTATGAGGTTAGACTTTCTTTGATTTTAGTTTCTAGTATTATTATAATTATGGATTTTAATTTAATTTTATTTTATAATTATCAAATGATAGTTTGATTTTTGTTTATAATATTACCTTTAAGATTGTGTTTTTTATCTTCATTAATAGCAGAGACAAATCGAACTCCTTTTGATTTTGCTGAGGGGGAAAGAGAGTTAGTTTCTGGGTTTAATATTGAGTATGGTGGTGGTGGATTTGCTTTAATTTTTTTAGCTGAGTACTCTAGAATTTTATTTATGAGATTATTGTTTGTTATTATTTATATAGGAGGGTATTACTTAAATTTAATATTTTATTTAAAATTGGTATTTTTATCTTTTTTTTTTATTTGGGTTCGAGGTACTTTACCTCGGTATCGTTATGATAAATTAATATATTTATGTTGAAAAAGATATTTACCTGTTTCTTTAAATTATCTTTTATTTTATATAGGGTTAAAAATAATTTTATATTATTAAATAATTTTAGTATAAATTAATAGAATATTTATTCTTTCTTAAGTTTTCAAAACAAATGCTTAACAAGCTCATTAATTAATAATTTAATTAAAAATTAGTTTATCTCAAAATTTATTTATAATAGGATTAAAAATAAAATATGAGAAATAAATAATAGTTAAAATTTGTCCTGTTAAAATATAGGGAATTTCAACTGAGCGTGCTCCAATTCAAGTTAATAGAATAATAGTTGAAATTATAGATCAAAATATAATTTGATTTAATGGGTAAAATTGAATTCCTTGAATTTTTTTATTAAAAGTAAATGGTAAAATAATTAAAATTAAAATAGATATAACTAGGGCAATTACACCTCCTAATTTATTGGGGATAGATCGAAGGATTGCATAAGCAAATAAAAAATATCATTCAGGTTGAATATGAATAGGGGTGACTAATGGGTTAGCTGGAATAAAATTATCAGGATCTCCTAATAAATATGGATTTGATAAAGAAAGGATAGTTAATAAAAAAATTATAGTAATAAATCCAATTAAATCTTTAAAAATAAAAAATGGGTGGAATGGGATTTTATCTAAATTTCTGTTAATACCTAGGGGGTTGTTAGACCCTGTTTGATGTAAAAATAATAAATGAATTATTGTTATTATTAAAATAATAAATGGAAGTAAAAAATGAAAGGTGTAAAACCGAGTTAATGTTGCATTATCTACAGCAAATCCTCCTCAGATTCAATTAACTAAATCATTTCCTAAATAAGGAATTGCTGATAATAAATTTGTAATTACTGTTGCCCCTCAAAAAGATATTTGTCCTCATGGAAGTACATACCCTATAAATGCTGTAGCTATAAGTAAAAATAAAATAATAATACCTACAATTCATGTATATTTAAAGTTAAATGATTCATAATAAATTCCTCGCCCAATGTGTAAATAAACACAAATAAAAAAAAAAGAAGCTCCATTTGCATGTAAAGTTCGAATTAGTCACCCATAATTAACATTTCGGCAAATGTAGTTTACTCTGTAAAAAGCTAATTCGATGTTGGCTGTATAATATATAGTTAAAAATAATCCTGTAATAATTTGAATTATTAAACATAACCCAAGTAATGATCCAAAATTTCATCAAGATGAGATATTAGATGGAGAAGGTAAATCAATTAAAGAGTTATTAATAATTTTAATAATAGGGTGTAGTTTTCGAGTAGGTTTAAAATTGTTTAACATTAGTTTATTCATAAGAGCGTAAAGGTCCAAAGAAAATATTAGTAATTTTTACTACTGCAATAAGGGTAATAAATAAATAAATGATTATAATTGTTGTCAATAGATAAGTTTGTTCATTATATAGTTTAGAAAGGTTAGTATTAAATTCATTATTGAAGAATATAAATAATTTAAAAAAGTTAATTATTTCATCATTAAAAAAAAAATTTATTCATGATAAATTATTTTTTATTATAATTCTACTTAATAAAATTAAAAAAAAAATATAAAAAAAAAATTTATTAAAAATAGAAATTTTAAATAATTCATTAGAGGCAATTCTTGAGACATAAATAAATAAAATTAATAGTCCTCCTAGGAAAATTAAAAATAAAATATAAGAAAATCAGTAAGTATTAATTAATATACTTGACAATAAGCATATTATTAATGTTTGAATTAAAATTATTAACCCCATAGAAAATGGATGATTTAAAAAAAATATAAAAATTGAAATAAAAATTAATATTATTGATAAAAATGTTTTTGTTATATCAAAGAATAGTTTATAAAAATAATAATTTTGGAGATTATAGATAAAGAATTTCTTTTTCTTTGAAGTTTTTAAAGAATATTCTTAATTTTGATTTACAAGACCAAAGTTTTTTTTAAACTATAAAAACAAAATTTAACAAATGATAATAAATTTAATAGTTATTTTAGTTATATATTTAGTGGGGAATATAATTTTTGTTTCTAAACATAAGCATTTATTAATTGTTTTATTGAGTTTAGAGTTTATTGTTTTAAGAATTTTTTTTTTAATAATAATATATTTGATGTTGGTGGTAAATAATATATATATATTGATAGTATTTTTAGTTTTTTCAGTTTGTGAGGGGGCTTTAGGTTTATCTATTTTAGTTTCAATAATTCGAACTCATGGTAATGATTATTTTTATAGTTATAATTTAATTTAATATGTTAAAAATTTTTATAATAATGTTATTTATAATTCCTTTATGTTTTATAAAAAAAATATTTTGGTTGGTTCAGATAATTATAATATTAATATTTTTTATGTTTATAAATTTAACTTTAACTATTATAAATTTTTCTAATTTGGGTTATATATTAGGTTGTGATGTAATTTCTTATGGTTTAATTTTATTAACAATTTGAATTAGATTTTTAATGATTATATCTAGAGAGAGTTTATTAAAAACAGATTTTTATTCTGGATTTTTTTTATTTAATATTATTATATTAATAATAATATTATATTTAACTTTTAGTGTAACAAGTTTATTTATATTTTATTTATTTTTTGAGGGTAGATTAATTCCTACGTTAATATTAATTATTGGTTGAGGGTATCAACCTGAACGGATTCAGGCTGGGAGATATCTTTTATTTTATACTTTATTTGTTTCTTTACCTTTATTATTAGGTATTTTTTATATTTATAATAAATTAAATTATTTGACTATTTATTTTTTAAAATTTTATGATTTTAGTTCATATTTATTATATTTAAGAATAATTATGGCTTTTTTAGTTAAGATACCCATATATTTTGTTCATTTATGACTCCCTAAAGCTCATGTTGAAGCTCCAATTTCGGGGTCTATAATCTTAGCTGCTATTATACTGAAATTAGGGGGGTATGGGTTATTACGAATTTTAGTTATTTTACAGAGAATTAACATAAAAATAGGGTTTATTTGAATTATTATTAGTTTAATTGGGGGATTTTATATTAGTTTAAAGTGTTTTTGTCAAGTTGATATGAAATCTTTAATTGCCTATTCTTCAGTTGCCCATATAAGAATAGTTATTGGGGGTATTATGACTTTAAATTATTGAGGGTTTTTAGGTTCTTATATTTTAATAATTGGACATGGTTTATGTTCTTCGGGGATATTTTGTTTGTCAAATATTATATATGAGCGAATAAATAGACGAAGATTATTTTTAAATAAGGGACTTATAAATTTTATACCTTCTATGAGATTATGGTGGTTTTTATTTTTATCTTCTAATATAGCAGCTCCTCCGTCATTAAATTTAATGGGTGAAATTAGATTAATTAATAGATTAGTTAGATGATCTTGATTGAGAATATTAATATTAATATTAATTTCATTTTTTAGAGCTGGGTATAGATTATATCTTTATTCAATTACTCAGCATGGTAAATTTGATTTAGGGGTATATAGATTTTATAGAGGGGTATCACGGGAATATTTAACATTAATATTACATTGATTACCTTTAAATATTATAATTTTAAAAGTTGATTATAGAATAATTTGATTTTATTTAAATAATTTAAAAAAAATATTGATTTGTGGTGTCAAAAATATGATAAATTCATTTTAAATTATTTATAAATATTCTCTTTGTTTTATTAGATTTTTTTTTTTATTTTTTTTTATATTAGTAAATTTTTTTATAATAATTTATTTTATTATAAATAATATTTACTTATTTATTGAATGAGAAATTATTTCTTTTAGTTCATTAAATATTGTTATATCAATTTTATTGGATTGAATATCTTTATTATTTATGATATTTGTTTCTTTAATTTCATCTTCTGTTGTTTATTATAGAAAAAGTTATATAAGATCAGAATTGAATTTAAATCGTTTTATTATTTTAGTTTTGATATTTGTTTTTTCTATAATTTTATTAATTATTAGCCCTAACATGATTAGAATTTTTTTAGGTTGGGATGGTTTAGGTTTAGTTTCTTATTGTTTAATTATTTTTTATCAAAATATAAAATCTTTTAATGCTGGTATATTAACTGCTCTATCTAATCGTATTGGGGATGTAATGATTTTGTTGTTAATTTCTTGAATGTTAAATTATGGGAGATGAAATTATATTTTTTATATGGATTTTATAAAAAATGATTATTCTATAAGGGTTGTCAGCTTATTAGTCATTTTAGCTGCTATAACTAAAAGAGCTCAGATTCCATTTAGATCTTGATTACCTGCTGCTATAGCAGCTCCTACTCCTGTTTCTGCTTTAGTTCATTCTTCTACTTTAGTTACTGCTGGTGTTTATTTATTAATTCGATTTAATGATTTATTAGTTGATTTGATTTTTTTAAAGATATTATTATTATTATCTGGTTTAACAATATTTATAGCTGGGGTTTGTGCTAATTATGAGTATGATTTAAAGAAGATTATTGCTCTTTCTACTTTAAGACAATTAGGTTTAATGATAAGAATTTTAAGAATGGGGTTTAGAAATTTAGCTTTTTTTCATTTATTAACTCATGCTATATTTAAAGCTTTATTATTTATATGTGCTGGGGTAATTATTCATATAATAAATGATAATCAAGATATTCGGGTTATAGGTGGGATTAGATTTTATATTCCTTTAACTTCTTTATGTATAAATATTTCAAATTTAGCTTTATGTGGTATTCCTTTTTTAGCTGGGTTTTATTCTAAGGATATAATTTTAGATATAGTTAGAATAAGAAATTTAAATTTGTTGATTTTTTTTTTGTATTATATTTCTACAGGTTTAACTATATATTATACTATTCGTTTACTAATATATTTAATAGTTAATGATTTTAATTTAATAAGTTTATATAATTTATATGATGAGGATTATGTTATATTGAAAAGTATATTTATATTACTATTTATGAGATTGATTTCTGGTAGATTTTTAAGATGAATAATTTTTTCTTATCCTTATATGATTTATTTATCTTTTAATTTAAAAATAATAGTTATTTATGTAACATTATTAGGTTTATTGGTTGGGTATTTAATTAGAAATATGAGAATTTATTCTTTAAATAAATTTTTGATTACTTATAATTTAAGAATGTTTTTAACTTTAATGTGATTTATGCCTAATTTATCTACTTATGGTTTTAATTATAAATTTTTAGGTTTAAGAATAAATTTAATAAAAAATATTGATATAGGTTGAAGAGAAGTTTTTGAGAGACAAGGTATTTATAAAATTTTAAAAAATTATTCTGTTATTAATTATGAATATCAATTAAATAATTTTAAAATTTATATATTTAGTTTTATTTTATGGGTAATAATTTTTATTTTTATGTTAATATTATAATTTAAATAGCTTAAAAAGAGTTTAATATTGAAGATATTAAGGTGATTAATTAAATCTTTAAATATATTTATAAAAGAAATTTCTTTAATTTTACAATGAAAATGTAATGTTTTTTAAACTATATAAATAAAAGAAATATTAATGAAATAAATCACTAAAATTTAAGTTAGCAGCTTAATTAAATATATTTCTAATTGGAATTCTTATTCATTTTTATCATTAACAGTGATATACCTCTTATTTGGTTTCAATTAATAAATAAGGAATAATATTATATTCTATTTTTTAAGTCGAAATTAAATGCAAAATTGCTTCTTATTTAAGATAAATTGATTTTCAATATTTTTTGATTGCAAATCAAATGTTTTAATTGTAAACTATAATCCTAATTAGATCAATTTAATATATTTTGATTTCATTCATGATATAATCCAATTAAAAGAATACAGATAAAAAAGAAACTAATTTTATATCAAATTAAAAAGTTAACTATTATAAAAATTGGAACAATAGGGAAAATTAATGCGATTTCAACATCAAAAATTAAAAAAATTATAGTAATTAAAAAAAAATGTAAAGAAAATGGAATACGTGCTAAACATTTAGGGTCAAACCCACATTCAAATGCAGAGCATTTTTCTCGGTCAAGTAAAGATTTTTTAGAGATGATGAATGAGATGATTATTAAGATACATGAAATTAAAATTATAATAAATGATATATAAAATATTAAAATAATTATTTATATTAAAATTATTAAACTTTTTGATTGGAAGTCAAATATACTAAATATATTATATAAATAATTAATTTCCTCATCAATAAATTGAAATATAAAGGAATAATCATACTACATCTACAAAATGTCAATATCATGCAGCTGCTTCAAATCCAAAATGATGGTTTTTTGAAAAATGATTATTTAAATGACGAATAAAAGATAAAAAAATAAAAATTGTGCCAATAATAACATGTAACCCATGAAATCCTGTTGCCATAAAAAAAGTTGAACCATAAACTCTGTCGGCGATGGAAAATGGAGCTTCTAAATATTCATAAGCTTGTAAAATAGTAAAATAAATTCCTAATATGATAGTAATAAATAAACTTTGAGTTCTTTGAGTGAAATTATTTTCTATTAATGCGTGATGAGCTCAAGTTATTGTAATTCCTGAGGTAATTAAAATAATTGTGTTAAGAAGGGGAATTTGGAATGGGTTAAATGGGGTAATTCTTATAGGTGGTCATATAGTTCCTATTTCAATGTTTGGGGAAAGACTTCTATGAAAAAAAGCTCAAAAAAAAGAAATAAAAAAAAAAATTTCTGAGATAATAAATAAGATTATTCCTCATCGTAATCCTTTATACACTAAAATTGTATGTTTACCTTGGAATGTTCTTTCTCGGTAAATATCTCGTCATCATTGATATATGGTTAATAAAATAATAACATAACCTAAAATTAATAAATTTATATTAAAGTTATGAAATCATTTTACTATTCCTGTAACTAAAGTTATTACTCCAATTGCTCCTGTTAATGGTCATGGTCTATAATCAACTAAATGAAATGGGTGGTTATGGTTGGATGTCATTAATTTACTTCACTAGAGTAAAGAGTTCTGAGAATGGAGATTACGTAAGCTTGAATAATAGCAACTGCTGATTCTAAAATTAATAGTAAAATTTGTCTAAAAATTAAGATTAATAATAAATAAAATGTTATATTATTTCCTGTATTTCTTAATAATGTTAATAGTAAGTGACCCGCAATTATATTAGCTGTTAATCGAACAGCTAAGGTTCCTGGTCGAATAATATTTCTAATAGTTTCAATTAATACTATGAAAGGTATTAAAATTGTTGGGGTTCCTTGAGGGATTATGTGAATAAATATATGTTGAGTGTTATTAATTCATCCATATATTATAAATCTTAATCATAAAGTTAAAGATACGGATAATGAGATATTAAGATGACTTGTACTTGTGAAAATGTAGGGGAATAATCCTAAAAAGTTATTAAAAAATACAAAAAAAAATAATGAAATAAAAATAAATGTTGATCCATTTAATCTATTGGGGCCTAAGAGTATTTTAAATTCATTGTGAAGTTTAATAGAAATAAATTTTCATATTATAAAATGTCGATTGGGGATTAATCAAAATGAATATGGGATAAATATTAAACCAATAAAGGTTCTAAGTCAATTTATTGATAAATTAAATAAATTAGTAGATGGGTCAAAGATTGAGAATAAATTATTTATCATTTTCAAATTAATTTGATTTTATTGTTGTTTATTTTATTATTATTTGGGGTTTTATAATTAAAAATATAATAGTTTATAATTATAAAAATAATAAAAATAGTGATAAAAAAAATAAATGATATAATTCAATTAATTGGTATTATTTGAGGGATAAAAGAATATTACTTATGTAATAATTTAAATTTGACATATTTATGTTATATATTAACTAATTCTTTCATTAGAAGTAATTGCTAATTTACTATGAAATGGTTTAAGAGACCAGTACTTGCTTTCAGTCATCTAATGAATAATTATTAATTCAATTAATAAAATTTTTAATTGAAATTCTTTCAATTACAATAGGTATAAATCTATGGTTTGCTCCACAAATTTCTGAGCATTGACCATAAAAAATTCCAGGACGATTAATAAAAAATCTTGTTTGATTTAACCGTCCTGGGTTAGCATCTACTTTTACCCCTAAAGAGGGGATAGTTCACGAATGAATTACATCAGTAGCTGTAACTAAAATTCGAATTTGATTATTTATTGGTAAAATAATTCGATTATCTACATCTAATAGTCGGAAATTATTAATATTTTCGTTAGAGTTATTTATGTATGAATCAAATTCAATATTATTAAAATCAGAATATTCATAACTTCAATATCATTGATGACCGATAGATTTTAGTGTAATTAATGGGTTATTAAGTTCGTCTAAGAGATATAATAATCGTAAAGATGGAATAGCAATAAAAATTAAAGTAATTGCTGGTAAAATAGTTCAAATTAATTCGATTATTTGGTTTTCTAATAAAAATCGATTAATATAAGAATTAAAAAATAAATTTATTATTAAATAAGAAACTAAAATAGTAATTATAATTAAAATTACTAATCTGTGGTCATGAAAAAAAATAATTTGTTCTATTAATGGTGAAGCTCTATTTTGATAATTTATATTGGATCAAGTTGCCATTTCTAAAAAAAGGATAATCCTTTATAAATGGGGTTTAAATCCATCACATATAATCTGTCACATTAGAAATTACTTAAAATTGGAAGTTCACTATAAGAATGTTCTGCAGGAGGTAAATTTTGATATCATTCAATTGATGAAGGTATATTTAATGAAAATAAAATAATTCGTTGGTTGATTATTGATTCTCAAATAATAATAATTATTATTATTGTAGAGAATAGTGAAATATATGAACCAAAAGAAGAAATAATATTTCAAGATAAAAATCTGTCTGGGTAATCAGAGTATCGTCGAGGTATACCTGCTAAACCTAAAAAATGTTGGGGGAAAAAGGTTAAATTAACTCCGATAAATATTGAAAAAAATTGAATTTTTAATAAATAGTTATTTAATGTTAAACCTGTAAATAAAGGATATCAATGTACAAATCCCCCAAAAATGGCAAATACAGCCCCTATTGATAAAACATAGTGAAAATGAGCAACAACATAATATGTATCATGAAGGGTAATATCAATAGAAGAGTTAGCTAAAATTACACCAGTTAATCCTCCTACTGTAAATAAGAAAATAAACCCTAATCTTCATAGTATTGAAGGACTATAATTAATTTGAGTTCCGTGTAAAGTTGCTAATCAACTAAAAATTTTAATTCCTGTTGGAACAGCAATAATTATAGTTGCTGAAGTAAAATATGCTCGTGTATCAATATCTATTCCAACTGTAAATATATGATGGGCTCAAACAATAAATCCTAATAAACCAATTGTTATTATAGCATAAATTATTCCTAAACAACCAAAAGTTTCTTTTTTACCTCTTTCTTGTGAGATTATGTGAGAAATTATACCAAATCCTGGTAGAATTAAAATATAAACTTCAGGATGACCAAAAAATCAAAATAAATGTTGATATAAAATTGGATCTCCTCCTCCGGCAGGGTCAAAAAATGAAGTATTAATATTTCGGTCAGTTAATAATATGGTAATGGCTCCTGCTAAAACAGGCAAGGAAAGTAGTAAAAGTAATGCAGTAATTCCGACAGCTCAAACAAATAGGGGTATTTGATCGAATGAAAGATTATTAACTCGCATATTAATAATTGTGGTAATAAAATTAATTGCTCCTAGGATGGAAGAAATACCTGCTAAATGAAGGGAAAAAATTGCAAGATCAACGGATGATCCTCTATGAGCAATATTAGATGAAAGTGGTGGGTAAACTGTTCATCCTGTTCCTGCTCCATTTTCTACAATTCTTCTAGAAATCAATAAAATTAATGAGGGGGGTAATAATCAGAATCTTATATTATTTATTCGGGGGAAAGCTATATCGGGGGCTCCTAATATTAAAGGAATTAATCAATTTCCGAATCCTCCAATTATAATTGGCATAACTATAAAAAAAATTATAATAAAAGCATGAGCTGTGACAATAGTATTATAAATTTGATCATCTCCAATTAATGATCCGGGATTTCCTAATTCTGTTCGAATTAATAAACTTAAAGATGTTCCTACTATTCCTGCTCAAATACCAAAAATAAAATATAATGTTCCAATATCTTTATGATTTGTAGAAAATAATCATTTTCGCTTATAATAAAATGGCTGAGTTATAAGCGATAAATTGTAAATTTATTAACGAGAAATATCTCTTTTATTAAGTCTTATATTCAATAATGATATAAAATTGCAAATTTTATGGTGTATTAAATTACTAAGGCTTAAAGAATATTTCTTTATAAATAATTTTGAAGACTACTAGTTTAGTTTAACTTAAAACCTTAAATAAAAAAAAAAGTTCTAATAACTATTCCTAGAAGGGAGATAAAGCTTAAAAAATTAATAATAATTAAATAATTATTTTTAATAAAAATTTTTAATCATTTTAATTTAATATTATAAAATATTAAAGATGTATAAGAAATACGAATATATACAAATAACATAATTAATCTTGTCATTAAAAAAATAAAAGTAATAATAATTAAATTATTAGTTATCAAATAATTAATAATTAATCATTTGGGAAAAAATCCTAAAAATGGAGGTAACCCCCCTAAGGAAAGGAAGTTAATTATAATGGAGATTTTAATTAAAAAATTTATGTTAAAATTAAATAATTGATTTAGGTAAAAAATATTTGTAATGTAAAATATAAAGCATAAGAAAGAAACAAAAAATAAATAAAAAGTAAAGTAAATTATTCATAAATTTTCACTAATTATTAGGGCTATAAGTATTCATCCTAAATTATTGATTGAAGAAAATGCTATTAATTTACGTAATGAAGTTTGATTAAAACTTCCAATTGTACCAACTAATACGTTTAAAATTATTATTGTGAATAAAAAATTTATATTAAAATAATAAGATAATAAAATTATGGGGGTAATTTTTTGTCAGGTTATTAAAATAAAACAGTTTAGTCAAGATAATCCTTCTATAATATTAGGGAATCAAAAATGGAAAGGTAAAGAACCTATTTTTATTAACATAGATGAGTTAATGAGGATAGAGATTAAATCATTTAATATAAAGTTTTTTAATGATAATATTCTTAATAGAATAGAAAATAAAAAATTAATAGATGCAATAGATTGAGTTAGAAAATATTTTAAGGAAGCTTCTGAATTTAATAAATTATTGGGGTTTGAAATAAGGGGGATAAATCTTAATAGATTAATTTCTAATCCGATTCAACATCCTAATCATGAATTGGATGAGATAGAAATTAAAGTACTAAAACATAAAATAATAAGAAAAAATATTTTATTAGAGTTAATTATAAAAAAAATTCAAAATAAAGAAAAATTTCTTAAGTGAAATATATATATATAAATATATTGTATTCATATTATAAAAATTATATTTTGATGTAAGATGCATAGTAATTTTTGAAATTACAAGATATAGTTTAATTCTATAAAATATAATAAAGGTAAATAATTACATTATTTATCCTATCAGAATAATCCTTTTAATCAGGCACTTTATTTTTAAAAAAAAGGGATTTCCTTTATATTTGGGGTATGAACCCAAAAGCTTAAGTTAGCTTATTTTTAA